ATCAGATTAGGAATTTTGAAATAGATCCCTTCTTCAAAAATTTTTTTGTATCTTTTAGTTAATTTTTTATTATTAGTATCATTTAAGAATTTTATTTCCTTCGAACGTCCTCCTTCTTGGAATCAATCTCTTCTGCAATTCTTTTTCAAAAAAGCTTTTCTCAGACTCAGCCCGAATCTTCGTTTCCCACTTTCGGACCAATTTTTGTTTTTTCTATTTTTTCAGATCCTTCTGCTGTTTGATGATTCTAAGTCAACTTCAAAAAACTGAACTCTCTCTAACTCTGAGAAGAAAACTTCTTTCCAGTTTCAAACCATAGGAATTACAAAACGGGGAAATGTCAAAGAATTGAGAATCTTAGTAGTAATAAAAAACTATATCAAATCCAAGAAAATCGCAAATTAATGGCTTCTTTCCTTCAGACTAAAAAGAATTTTTCAGTTCCCTTAATCTTTGGATCTTAGCTTTATTCAATAAGTTAAATTAAAATCTTAAAGTTTTAATTATTCAATGAAAAGAAATTTTTTAGGGTTTCGATTCCCAAGTAATATTATAGTTAACTTTACAAGATAGACTTTTCAAAAAGTTAAACAAAATAAATTTATGGACATTTTATGAGAGTTTGATCCTGGCTCAGGATGAACGCTGGCGAGATGCCTTACACATGCAAGTCGTACGAGAATTTTTAATTCAAGTGGCGGACGGGTGAGTAACACGTAAGAATTTGCCTTTAGGAGGGGGATAATAACTGGAAACGGTTGCTAATACCCCATATGCTTTCGAGTGAAATGGAGTTTTCCGCCTAGAGAGAAGCTTGCGGCTGATTAGCTTGTTGGTGGGGTAATGGCCTACCAAGGCGACGATCAGTATCTGGTTTGAGAGGATGATCAGACACACTGGAACTGAGACACGGTCCAGACTCCTACGGGAGGCAGCAGTGGGGAATTTTCCGCAATGGGCGCAAGCCTGACGGAGCAATCTCGCGTGAGGGATGACGGCCTATGGGTTGTAAACCTCTTTTTTCAGGGAGGAACAAAATGACGTGTACCTGAAGAATAAGCATCGGCTAACTCCGTGCCAGCAGCCGCGGTAAGACGGAGGATGCAAGTGTTATCCGGAATCACTGGGCGTAAAGCGTCTGTAGGTGGTTTAGTAAGTCAACTGTTAAATCTTGAAGCTCAACTTCAAAATCGCAGTCGAAACTATTAGACTAGAGTATAGTAGGGGTAAAGGGAATTTCCAGTGGAGCGGTGAAATGCGTAGAGATTGGAAAGAACACCGATGGCGAAGGCACTTTACTGGGCTATTACTGACACTCAGAGACGAAAGCTAGGGTAGCAAATGGGATTAGATACCCCAGTAGTCCTAGCCGTAAACAATGGATACTAGATGTTGAACAGATCGACCTGTGCAGTATTAAAGCTAACGCGTTAAGTATCCCGCCTGGGAAGTATGCTCGCAAGAGTGAAACTCAAAGGAATTGACGGGGGCCCGCACAAGCGGTGGAGCATGTGGTTTAATTCGATGCAACGCGAAGAACCTTACCAGGGTTTGACATGATACGAATTTCTTTGAAAGAAGAAAGTGCCGTTTGGAACGTATACACAGGTGGTGCATGGCTGTCGTCAGCTCGTGTCGTGAGATGTTGGGTTAAGTCCCGCAACGAGCGCAACCCTCATTTTTAGTTGCCTTTATGGAACTCTAGAAAGACTGCCGGTTATAAACCGGAGGAAGGCGGGGATGACGTCAAGTCAGCATGCCCCTTACACCCTGGGCTACACACGTGCTACAATGGGTGAGACAATGAGATGCAACTCTGCGAAGACAAGCTAATCTATAAACTCACTCTAAGTTCGGATTGTAGGCTGCAACTCGCCTGCATGAAGTTGGAATCGCTAGTAATCGCTGGTCAGCTATACAGCGGTGAATTCGTTCCCGGGCCTTGTACACACCGCCCGTCACACCATGGAAGCTGGTTATGCCCGAAGTCGTCACTCTAACCTTTTTGGAGGAGGATGCCTAAGGTAGAATTAGTGACTGGGGTGAAGTCGTAACAAGGTAACCGTACTGGAAGGTGCGGTTGGATCACCTCCTTTTAAAAATTATTTTAAAAATTTGTGGTTGATGATTATAATAAAATAAAAGAGGGCTATTAGCTCAGTTGGTTAGAGCGCACCCCTGATAAGGGTGAGGTCTCTGGTTCAAATCCAGAATGGCCCAACGGGGGTATAGCTCAGTTGGTAGAGCACCGCCTTTGCACGGCGGTTGTCAGCGGTTCGAATCCGCTTACCTCCACATGAAAAAAATAAGTTCATTTTTTTTAGACTCAAGGAGAAGTCTTAAATTCAAGGAATTAAGAGTTTATGGGGGATACCTTGGCATTCAGAAGCGATGAAGGACGCGGTTACCGGCGAAACGCTTCGGGGAGTTGGAAACAAGCTATGATCCGGAGGTCTCCGAATGAGGAAACTTTTTATACTACTTATTGAATTCATAGATAAGCAAGAGCGAACCTAGGGAACTGAAACATCTTAGTACCTAGAGGAAAAGAAAGTAAAAAACGATTCCCTTAGTAGCGGCGAGCGAAACGGGAGAAGCCTAAACTTAGTTCTTTACTAAGGGTAGTGGGACAATTGTGAATCGATTAGGACAATTAGACGAATAAGTTGGAATCCTTAACCAAAGAGAGTGATAGTCTCGTAGTCGAAAATTGAAATAATCAAATTGAATCCCAAGTAGCATGGAGCACGTGAAATTCCGTGTGAATCTGCGAGGACCACCTCGTAAGGCTAAATATTCCTGAATGACCGATAGTGAAACAGTACCGTGAGGGAAAGGTGAAAAGAACCCCGGGAGGGGAGTGAAAAGAACATGAAACCATAAACTTACAACCAGTAGGAGGACGACTAAATCGTCTGACTGCGTGCCTGTTGAAGAATGAGCCGGCGACTTATAAGTAGTGGCAGGTTAAAGCAGAGAATGCTGAAGCCATAGTGAAAGCGAGCCTGAATAGGGCATATGTCACTGGTTATAGACCCGAACCCGGATGATCTAACCATGGTCAGGTTGAAGCTTAGGTAATACTAAGTGGAGGACCGAACCGACTGATGTTGAAAAATCAGCGGATGAACTGTGGTTAGGGGTGAAATGCCAATCGAATTCGGAGCTAGCTGGTTCTCCCCGAAATGCGTTTTGGCGCAGCGATAAATGTTATAACTTAGGGGTAAAGCACTGTTACGTATGCGGGCTGGTAATTCGGTACCAAATCGTTGCAAACTAAGAATACTAAGTGGAAAGTTTATCAGTGAGACTGTGGGGGATAAGCTCCATTGTCAAGAGGGAAACAGCCCAGAGCACCAGTTAAGGCCCCTAAATAATTACTAAGTGATAAAGGAGGTGGGAGTGCAGAAACAATCAGGAGGTTTGCTTAGAAGCAGCAATCCTTTAAAGAGTGCGTAATAGCTCACTGATCGAGTAAACCTGCGCCGAAAATGTACGGGACTAAGTAATTTGCCGAAACTGTGCGATATATTTGAAATATATCGGTAGGGGAGCGTTCTGTTGTAGGTTGAAGTATTAGCGGAAGCGGATATGGACGAAGCAGAAGTGAGAATGTCGGCTTGAGTAACGAAAATATAGGTGAGAATCCTATACCCCGAAAACCCAAGGTTTCCTCCGGAAGGCTCGTCCGCGGAGGGTAAGTCAGGACCTAAGGCGAGGCTGAAAAGCGTAGTCGATGGACAACGGGTTAATATTCCCGTACCATTATTTATTGATAACGAGGGACGAAGAAGGCTAAGCTGGCCAGATATTGGTTTTACTGGTTTAAGCGTTCGAGGTGTTGAGAGACGGAGAAAACGTCTTGAGCTAAGGCGTGAATACGAGATGCTACGGCATTGAAGCAGTCTATGTCAGACTTCCAAGAAAAGCTCGCAATGTCATTAAAATAAATAATGCCTGTACCATAACCGACACAGGTGGGTAGGTAGAGTATACTAAGGGGCGCGAGATAACTCTCTCTAAGGAACTCGGCAAAATGACTCCGTAACTTCGGGAGAAGGAGTGCCTTATTTATAAGGTTGCAATAACAAGATCCAAGCAACTGTTTACCAAAAACACAGGTCTCCGCTAAGTCGTAAGACGATGTATGGGGGCTGACGCCTGCCCAGTGCCAGAAGGTTAAAGAAGTTGGTTAGCACTTGCGAAGCTGATAACTGAAGCCCTGGTGAACGGCGGCCGTAACTATAACGGTCCTAAGGTAGCGAAATTCCTTGTCGGGTAAGTTCCGACCCGCACGAAAGGCGTAATGATTTGGATACTGTCTCGGAGAGGGGCTCGGTGAAATAGACTTGTCTGTGAAGATGCGGACTACCTGCACCTGGACAGAAAGACCCTATGAAGCTTTACTGTAACTTGAAATTGAAATTGGACTTTATTTGCGCAGTATAGGTGGGAGGCGTTGAGTTTATTCTTGCGGGAATTTAGGAGCCATCAGTGAGATACCACTCTGGTAATGTTAGATTTCTAACTTTGTATCATAATCTGGTCAAAGAACAGTTTCAGGCGGGCAGTTTGACTGGGGCGGTCGCCTCCCAAATGGTAACGGAGGCGTACAAAGGTTTCCTCTGAACGTGTAGAAATCGTATCTAGAGTGTAAAGGCATAAGGAAGCTTGACTGTGAGACTTACAAGTCGAGCAGGGACGAAAGTCGGTCTTAGTGATCTGACGGTGCTGAGTGGAAAGGCCGTCACTCAACGGATAAAAGTTACTCTAGGGATAACAGGCTGATCTCCCCCAAGAGTTCACATCGACGGGGAGGTTTGGCACCTCGATGTCGGCTCATCGCATCCTGGGGCGGTAGTACGTCCCAAGGGTTGGGCTGTTCGCCCATGAAAGCGGTACGCGAGCTGGGTTCAGAACGTCGTGAGACAGTTCGGTCCATATCCGGTGTAGGCGTTAGAATATTGAGAGGAGCCTTCTTTAGTACGAGAGGACCGAGAAGGACATACCTCTGGTGTACCAGTTATCGTGCCAACGGTAAACGCTGGGTAGCTATGTATGGAGAGGATAACCGCTGAAAGCATCTAAGTGGGAAGCCCACCTCAAGATAAGTATTCTCATCACGTAAGTGAGTAAGGTCACGGTAAGACGAACCGTTTGATAGGCATCAAGTATAAATGTAGTAATATATGAGCTGAGATGTCCTAACAGACCGAGGACTTGAATTTTTATAGTTACTAGTGAAGAAACTCCTAGTAACTTTTTGCTTTGGTGTTTTTAGTGTACTTAGCGGAACCACACTGATCCATCTCGAACTCAGTTGTGAAACGTTATAAATCGACGACAATACTTGGAGGGGGACCTCCTGGGAAGATAGTTCAATGCCAAAGTTTTCACCTCGAACATACGAATCGATAATTTCTTTTTCCAATTTTCCAATTCATCTTGGGGATGAAAGAGAAGGATTAACTCTGCAAAACTCTTCATCTTCATTCGATATCTCAGTTTTAGAATCTAGATTTTTAATAAATTTTAAGAATTTCAAACCCATTATAACCTTTTCCACTCTTATGGAAAAACTTGAACATGATTTTGTACCAGCCGAATATTCAAATATTCTTGTATTGAAGTTAATGAATCAGATCATAGAAGCTGCTATCCAAGAATTTATTGAGGCAAACGAAGATTCATATTGGTTAAAATTAGATTCTATGACAGCGACTTTCAAGATGGAAGATATAGAAAAAGATAGATATCGAATTAGAAACAAAAATAGAGGCACAAATCGAAGGAGATTTGACAAACGAGCTATTCGAATTTGTAGAATTCCGCTTGCTTTTTCTGGAAATCAATTCGCTCCTACCAACTTCGAAAAGGACAAGGAAAAACGATGTCTAATTTTTGAAAAATTTTCTCGATCGAATGGAGGGTTTTTTAAAGCTCTGGAATGGAAATAAACTAGTTTTATATATACCTCTGGACTTAAAATGGGCGGGTTTTAGTAGTTAAGATAAAAAATTGGGTTTTAATGTTAAATGGGTAACATTATTGGTTTTGGAAAAGTGATTTTATTTTTGTCACTTTTCCAAAAATCATTTCAGAAATTCGGTATTTAGACTTCTTTGAAGTCATTAAAAAATTACTTTTTAACGTTGAAAATTAACAACCCCAAGGCCTTTTTTTAGCTCTTTTACAACAATATACAAATACTTTACAACCAACCGAAATAGGTACGGTAATAACTGTTGTTACATTTGGACCAGGGATAAAAGAGGTAGCCATTGAAAGACCATCGGCACAAACGCCAATACCACTAACAACTGCACAAACACCATCCTGACATGCTAAAGCTTCTAACATATCAACAGTACCTTTTGCTGCCCCAGCAGCACCTGTGGAAACTCCAGTGACTTTGGTTATATAAGTTAAAGTTTTATCGGCAGTTTCACTAATTTTTACTATATTATCAGTAGAATCATTTACATTTTTAACTGTTTGAATCAAGCGTGCCCAACCAGGAAAAGATAACAAAAGCATCATAAATTTATTTAAAAATAAGAAATAAAAATGTGTAGTATGAATATTATAAACTTTTATTTCTTACATGTCAATGTTATAAAAACGTTTTATAATATTGTCAGTTTACCTTAGTTTAACCTCCTAACCTACGTTAAATTGGTTAATTTCGGCCTTAAAAACCACTTTTGATTTTTATTTAAATCTAATTCAGACCGTACTCTAGTCTTTTCTTTAAGTTCTATCAAAATCTTTAAGTTCAACCATTTTAATCGTTCATTTTGGGTATATTTAATAAACAAACTTTGAAAATAAGAAGTTACACAGATTATTTGGTGAGAAGTAATTCTCTTAATTTTGAAACTTATCAAATCAACTGAAAGTTACTTAGTTTCAAATAATTTAAAATCGTGGTAGTAGAAGTAAGTCAGATTCGAGTTTGGTTGTAAAACCAACAAATTCATATCTAGTTATAGAGTTATTTTTAAGTAGAGATTGAGAAACGTACTGCAAAATTCTAAACAAATTTCCAGTTCTTAAATGAATTTTGAATAAAATGGATTTGTGAAACTTAAATATTCAAGCCTTGCAATTCTTTTTGATGTATGATAAAATATATATATATAATCTATCCTCAGTAGCTCAGTGGTAGAGCAATCGGCTGTTAACCGATTGGCCGTAGGTTCAAGTCCTACCTGGGGAGTAAAAACAATACTAAATTTTTATTTTTTATGAACAACAATATTGATAAATTAATCATTGGAAATAAAGCTTTTAATTCGAGATTAATGTTAGGAACAGGAAAATATAAAACACCGATAGATGCAAATGAAAGTATTCATGCTAGCGAGTGTGAAATCGTCACAGTGGCCATTCGTCGTCTTCCAACGAATTTGAAAAATGATAGTTCAAGTTTTTTAAATAATTTAAACTGGAATAAATTATGGTTATTACCCAATACAGCAGGATGTCAAACAGCAGAAGAAGCAATTCGAATGGCGTTTTTAGGTCATGAATTAGCCTGTCAATTAGGCCAAGAAGAAAATTTCTTTGTCAAATTAGAAGTAATCTCGGACCCAAAATATTTGTTGCCAGATCCCATTGGAACCTTAAAAGCCGCAGAGTTTTTAGTTAAAAAAGGATTTACGGTTCTTCCTTATATAAATGCTGATCCAATGCTTGCCTTGCATTTAGAAGATTTAGGATGTGCAACTGTCATGCCTTTAGCGTCACCTATTGGTTCTGGTCAAGGGTTAAACAATTTAGCCAATATTCAAATTATTATTGAAAATGCCCAAGTACCTGTAATTATTGATGCTGGAATTGGAGCTCCAAGTGAAGCAACCGCAGCCATGGAATTAGGTGCTGATGGCGTTTTATTAAATACAGCAGTTGCCCAAGCCAAAACTCCTAGTCAAATGGCATTAGCTATGAACTTAGCTGTAAAATCAGGTCGCCTTGCATATTTAGCTGGAAAAATGGAAACGAAACATTATGCGACCCCTAGTTCTCCTTTGGAACAAATTAGTAAACTTAGATAACAAAATCCAAATGATAGCATTAAATAGGAATCATATCATTTTTTTAAATTACTTTAACTCACAGATTAACAAGATAATTGATAGAAAAATAACTTTTAATGAATAACTTTCAATAAACGTCCACAAAAATTTAATGAAATTAAATGTGAGAGGTTAAGATGGAAAAATCACTATGCTGGTCGATTCTTATAACTTCAGGGGGCTTAATTTGGCTTTTATAATGGATACTTTCGTCCATTACAAAACTTAACTATTTCAAAAAGAGAAGTCTCTAATTCGGATGTGGGTTGGAATGAAAAATTTTAATAACTTTTCTGCACAACGGTAATAAATTCAGCAAAAAATTTTTAACATAAATTTATAATTATTAAAGGAATATTTATGGTTGGATTTCCAATAACGTATCGTGATAAAAATGTTGATGAGGTAATGCTGAGCGATTATCTTGTTGAGTTGATGAAAACTAAACGATTTCAGAGTTATGTGACAGTAATGTTTTTTTGCTTTTTTGGCCCTAGGAACTTATGCTTAGCCTAGTTCAGCGATTTCACCTGAATATGGTGAATCAGTAAATGAAATTCTTAATCAAGCTGCTCAGAATGGTGCTGTAGATGGAGTTCCAGCAGCGCCGCCTATTGGTCAAATACAGGGACAGGTGCCAATAGCTCAAGGAAATCCACAGTGTTTTATACCCGCTATGCCTATCGAACAACAACGTTTAATAGCTGCTCAACAAATGGGCGGCATGCCAAAAGGCCCTGCAATAGGCCAAGGAGGACTGACTAATCCTCTATCGTTCTATATTCCGGATAAACCTGGATCAGTTGGTACTCGAGCTGCAAATACTGTTGCATTCAGTACTGCGTTGGGGATTATATGTCTAAATGCTCTATGGGGTGAACCTGTAGCAATTATGATGTGTAGTAGTGGACTTGTGGAAATAACTTATAAGTTGGGTAAAGAAGTTATTTTATTTATGGTTAAGAATATAAAATAAAATGAAATTACTTAACTTCGAATCTCAAAATTTAATGGTCGATTGGATTAGTTTCAACATTCAAGGTTTGCCTGATCCAGAAACAATTACATCTGGCTTATCTAAGCATTTTACACCACATCTTCTAATAGACGGTGAACCGAATATGTCGTATCATGGATTTAAAAAAAGTATAAGGTTTTTATTCGGCAATATACAGGATCGAAAAGTCACTGGGTCGGAACTCAGATTACTGTCTCTGGTAAAGATGCCGCTCGTTGTTAGAACCTTATCAAAACTCAGAAATTGGATTTGGAAACTTTGATGATGGATCAGCATTGAGCGAGCCAAATGAGGACCCATTCTAAGGCCTTGTTAACTAAAGAAGATGGCAAAATTATGAAAATAGAAGTATTCAGATTTTGAGCTTATGCAACTTTTTAAAAATAGGGATTACTATATTTTTACAGTCTAGAATTCGAAGAAACCATCAGTCTGAGATCTTTATAAAAAGTGTATCTAATCCTAATTTTTTTAGTAATTTGTGTTATTAAAGATTTTTTAGAATATTCTAAAAATCTTTAATTAATTTGATTTCGAATTGTTCTATTCTGTTGTAAACTAAGCAGTCTTGAATTCGATAAAATTATGTCGTTAAACTATCATCTACAATAATACATTCCGTCGTTAAAATCATACTTGCAATAGAAGTAGCATTTTGTAATCCTGATCGTGTTACTTTCGCTGGATCAACAATTCCTTCTTCATACATATTTCCAAAAGTATTTGTAGCAGCATTATAACCAATTTCAAAATCTTGTTGTTGAACTTCTTCAATAATTACAGCTCCATTGATGCCTGCATTTTCTGCAATTCGTTTTAAAGGTGCTAAGATAGCACGTGATAAAATCATAGCACCAATAAACTCATCTTCTTTTAAGTTATTTTTTGCCCAACTTACCAGATTTTCTGATAAATGTGTTAATGTAGCGCCACCTCCAGGAACAATTCCTTCTTCCACAGCAGCTCGTGTTGCATTAATGGCATCTTCTAAACGTAATTTTTTATCTTTCATTTCAGTTTCTGTTACCGCACCAACTTTGATAACAGCAATTCCTCCCGATAATTTAGCAATTCGATCTTGAAGTTTCTCTTTTTCATAAGCAGTATCGGCCACATTTGCTTGTTTCCGTAATTGTTCACAACGAACTTTAATCTCTTCTAATGTTTGTCCATCAGCAACGATTGTTGTCGTATCTTTATTCACAATAATGCGACGCGCTTGACCTAATAAATTTAATTGAATATTATCAAGACTTAGTCCAGCATCTTGAGTAATTACAGTCCCACCTGTTAAAATGGCAATATCAGCCAACATTTGTTTTCGTAATTCGCCAAAACCTGGAGCACGAATGGCAACGACATTTACAATTCCACGTAATTTATTTAAAATTAAAGTTGCTAAAGCTTCTTTTTCAACATCTTCTGCAATAATTAAAAGTGGACGTTTTGTTTTGGTAACCTGTTCTAAAATTGGTAATAAGTCTTGTTGAACTAAGGTAATTCGTTTATCCGTTAATAAAATATAAGGATTATCGTAAGAAACTTCCATTTTATCGGTATTTGTAATAAAATAGGGAGAGATAAATCCTTTCTCTAATTTCATTCCTTCTGTAATTTCCAATTCCGTTACAATTCCTTTTCCTTCTTCTAAAGAAATAACACCTTCTTTTCCAACTTTGGCTAAAGCATCTGCAATTAATGAACCAATAACATCATCATTTCCTGCTGAAATGGAAGCCACGTGTTGAATCGATTGAATATCTTCGACTGGTTGAGCAAATTCATTAATTTGAGTTACTAAATATTGTGCTGCTTTCTCCATCCCTAATTTAATGGAAATGGGATTCGCACCCGCAGCAACATTTTTTAAACCTTCTTTTACCATTGCATAGGCTAAAACAGTTGCAGTCGTTGTTCCATCTCCTGCAACATCATTGGTTTTAGAAGCGGCTTGACGAATTAACGAAACACCCGTATTTTCGATATGATCTGTTAGATTGATTTCTTTTGCAATGGTAACGCCATCATTTACAATTTGTGGTGAACCGTAAGCTTTTTCTAACACTACATTTCGACCTTTTGGTCCTAATGTTACCGACACGGCTTCGACCATAATTTCCATTCCACGTTCTAAAGCACGACGAGCATTATCTTGGTATAAAATTTTTTTTGACATCTTTTTCGAGTTTGATTGAAAATATTTAATAGACTACTATACTTGAAGAAGTCAAAATTTTACAAGTTGAAAGTCTAACTCTTTTAATTTTTTTTCACTTTACTAATTCTATCTTCCTATAGTATAATTATTAATTAGAGTCATGTTTTGGGCTTGTAGCTCAGTGGACTAGAGCACGTGGCTACGAACTACGGTGTCAGGGGTTCGAATCCCTTCTTGCCCAATACTTTTTTTCTTATGACTCAATCTTATATTTTATAAGATTTTGGGGTGTCGCCAAGTGGTAAGGCTGCGGACTTTGACTCCGCCATTCGTAGGTTCGAATCCTGCCACCCCAGCTTTATCAGAACAACGTAACATTTTATTCTGTGATACAAGAATGTCTTTTGTAAATTGTTAGAACAAATTTGAACAATAAATTATGAATGTTATAGGTTTGGATTCCGAGAATTCTCGTAATGGATTGGATCTGATTTTATGGATCCAGGAATGCTTACCCATCATTTATGTAAGCCCTTTAGCCCACCTGTTCTGATTCACAATGTATCTAAGATTAAGGTTAATGGTTAATAGCTTGAAAAAAGTATAAGGATTTTGTCCCTTAATATACTGAATTAATATATGGTATCTGGGGTAAATTTGACGATAAAATTATGATAGCTTAACCGAGGAGTGAAAGACAATTCGGCTAAAAATATGAATTAACTATACTCAATTACTAATTAAGCTATTTAGCGAGGAATAAGCACCAAAACTTGTTCAAATTATTGAAATACTCAAATGAGTTAAAAAGAAATAACAAATTAGGTTGTTTTAACTAATCGATTTGATACGTAACCTAAATGTTCTTTCAAGACTTTGGAAATGGTAGGAGTACTTACTCCAGTTAACTTGCTACTGTCGGTAACAGATAAGTTTTTCTGTTCTTTCAAGTATTTAACTTTTTGAATCAAAGCCTTATTAATAACTGTTTTTCGTCCCCGATATTTTCCTTCTTTTTGGATAGCACGGATTCCTGCGGCTTGTCGGTTTTTTCGCCTGTTATGTTCAAACTCTGCAATGCTTGAAAGAGTTGTCGCAATCAAACGGTTGATACCAGGATCGTCGGAATGGGGTAGATCCAGAGAAATAAATTCAATTTTCCGTTTAAAAAGAATGTCCTGTAATTTCAAAAACTCAAGCGTATTTCGACTGCATCGCTCAATTTTGGTTACCATCAAAACATCACCTTCTTGAAGTTTTTGATTGATTAAAGTTTGAAAAATGGGGTGATTTTTTATTTCGTTAGCAGCAGAGCCAACTTCCACAAAGATGTTTTTTTCTAAAATACCGTTTTCAATTAATTGTTGTTTTTGTTCTCCCAAATAAGAATTATTTTCTTGAGAGTTGGAGCTGACTCGAGTGTAACCGTATGTAGTCATTTCAGTACTCCCAGTTTTAAATTAATATAGGTTTAATTTAAATTATAATTAATTTAGAGTTTACCCTAAAAATATCGAAGTGAATAGGATATTTTTATGGAGGGTTAGAATCTTGAAATGTCTTCTAAGAGGCGGATAAAAGTTGACTAAACCACTAATTGTTAATAAAATGAGAGTTGTTTATTCTTATTAGCATTCGATATGGCTCTAAAAATCATTCATACAACCTATGACATTCTCCGTGATGTAAATGCAAACCTATGGGGAGGTATTGAAGAAGCAGAAAAAGTAGGAAAAATTAACAAAATATTTAAATCTAAAAACACCATTTGGACGTCGAAATTTTGTGCTTTGTATAGTTTTTATCATTTACATATTATTTACTAACCACCATTCGAGTTTTTATCTTATGATGAAAAGTTTAATTAAAGCTATTCAAGAAGGTAAGATTACCAAATCAATGGCTCGATTGATCATTAGAAAACTTAGAAAAAAAGGTGTTCCTATTGACCCGGAGTTAACTGAAATTGTTGCCTCTTAACAGGTTCGAAAAGTGTCCGTCTTAGGGACTGTTTTCGCACGTGAGTTTCATATTTTAAAATCGATTAAAACGTTACTATTACTAGTTAAAACAAAGATTATTATTATATTAAAATAAGATGAGTTGAACAAAACTATGACTATGTCTTACCGCACGTTTTAATCAAAAATTATGGATTTAATTTCTCATACAGAATAAATCCTTCAGAAATATTTTTAACATCTAATTTTGGAGTTTTATACATGTTACCTTGAGAGATATATTTATAATTATTTTCTATCAAATCATATTTTTGCAATAATTCAATTCCCTCGATAAAATATTTTTTAATAGTAGCTTTTCGTTGATTGGAAAGCTTATATGAAATAAATTCTTCTACCCAAAATACTTTTCAATATTTATCGAACTAAAAACTTGAATAAAATTTAAATCGAAACTTCAAATTGATCTTTAGTTAGCTTCGTGTTAAAAAAAATTAGGAAAATAAAACGGATAATTGTAATAGAATAATTCGTTAACCATCCAAACATTAGCAATTAAATACTTTTGTTTTGGACAAATTTCATATTCAATTCGAGGTATAGCAATTAAGGTTCTAAAACAATCACTTTGAAATGAATCAATAATAGCTCCGGTTAATAAATCTGTAAAAAATTCTTTTGTTTTTTTAATTTATAACGATTTGTGGAACTAATTGTAGGATTTTGATAGGTTATAAAATCTCTAACTATAAAAGTAACTTTTCGATAATAAACTTCATCCCAGTTTGCAATTGTATAATCCAGATTTTGAGCATAATTTAAAAATTGAATAAATTGAATCAAAGTTTTTGGGTTTAGTACTATTTCAGATCGAATATAATCAGAGTTTAAAGCTAGTTGAAAATTATTTTGCTTACGAATGGGACGTAACTTAAAAACTAACCAGTCCAGATAAGAGTATTCAAGAGGCAATAATTTACCAAAATAAGATAAAAATCGTTTTGTTAAAATAAGTTCCATTTCTTCAAAATTGTTTAAAACTAATAAGTTATAAGATTTTTCAAGAGATTTTCCTTTCATCTCATATTCAAATTTTAAAGAACTTTTTTCTTGATAAATAGGAGAATAACAAATATTTTCCTAAACTTTCAGACGTTCTGGAATTGAAATCATCTTTAGACTCTAGTTTGCAAAAAAAGACAAAAAAGAATCTTATCACAATTTATGTTATAATTTTAAATTTCATATACAATACTAAATTATGATAATATAGTATAAAAATATTATTTCCTCAACTTAAAATATTTATAAATAGAAAGGATTTTGATTTATGGATACTCGTTTATTTGTAATTGCTGTACCATTATTAATTGCAGCATCATGGGCATTATACAATATTGGTCGTTTAGCTATTCAACAAGTTCAACGTTTATCACGTTAATAGCTCACGAATAAAATTGTTAGCTAACAGTTTTATGGAGTTTTAATAAATAAGCTTATTTTTACTAAAATACATTACAATTTAAGATAATAAATACTAAAATTATAAAAAATTAATGTCTCATACGGTTAAAATTTATGATACATGCATTGGATGTACACAATGTGTAAGAGCATGTCCTACTGATGTCCTAGAAATGGTACCATGGGATGGCTGTAAGTCAGGTCAAATTGCGTCTTCTCCTCGAGTAGAAGATTGTGTTGGCTGTAAACGATGTGAAACAGCATGTCCTACTGATTTTTTAAGTGTACGTGTATATCTAGGCGCAGAAACTACTCGTAGTTTAGGTTTAGCTTATTAAATACGAAAATTCTCATATTATTAAACTAAAACTAATATGAGAATTCTTATTTCACTTTATTTCTCGAAATGTGAAACAGAAATTTGACTTTTTCACAAATTTTTTATATTATAATTAAAAATTTATCTACAGAGAGTAAAATGGCTGTCCCTAAGAAACGAACATCAAAATCAAAAAAGAATGCTCGTAAGGCTAATTGGAAACGAAAAGGTTATCAAGCTGCTCAAAAATCGTTATCTTTAGCTAAATCAATGTTACGAGGCAAAACAACAAGTTTTGTGTATAGTATGTATGTCGAAGAAAATGAATAAATCTTTAAAGCAGTTTAGAGATTTATTTCATTCATTGTCACTAAAGAGTAGACTTTAAGACTTCGCAGGTGTGGCGGAATTGGTAGACGCGCTGGGTTTAGGTTCCAGTAACTTTGGTTATGAGAGTTCGAGTCTCTCCACCTGTATTTTTTTAGCTTTAATCCATTTTAATAATTTTTTATTGAACGAATTAGTTTTAACAAATGCTTCCATTTACTCTTCAACAACTTAGAATTTTACGAGCCGTTGCCACAGAAAAAAATTTTACAAAAGCAGCCGCAGTCTTATATATTTCTCAACCATCGTTAAGTAAACAAATTAAAATTCTTGAAAAAAATTTAGATACATTACTTATCAATCGAGAACGAAATAAATTATCATTAACGGAGAATGGTCAAGTTCTTTTACAATATGCGGAACGAATTCTAGCTTTATGTGAAGAAAGTTATCGCGCATTACTAGATTTAAAAAATGGGGAACGTGGAAACTTAACAGTTGGCGCGAGCCAAACCATTGGAACCTATTTAATGCCACGAATTTTAGCCCTATTTGCACAAAATTATCCTCAAATTGATTTAAAAGTGCAAGTAAATTCAAGTCGAATTATTGCCAAAAATATCATTCATAAAGAAATCGATATTGCAGTTGTCGGAGGTGAAATTTCGGATGATTTACAACGAAATCTTACTCTTGAACCCTTTGTTTATGATGAATTAAGTTTAATTATTTCCAAATCTCATCCATTTGCAAAAAAGAAAAAAATAAAAAAAGAAGACTTATATTGTCTGGATTTTATTACCTTAAATTCCAATTCAACTATTAAAAAATTTATTGATAACATTTTAACGCAAAATCAAATCGAAATTAATCAATTAAAAACGATTTTACAATTAAACTCAATTGAGGGAATTAAAACAGCAGTGAGTTTAGGGTTAGGAGCTGCCTTTGTTTCATCTTCCGCGATTGAAAAAGAAATTCAATTAGATAGAATTGAAATTATTCAAATTGAAAATATTAAAATTACACGCAAACTTTCGATTTTAAGTAATCCTGAATGTTATAAATCAAAAGCCTTTGAATTTTTTTATCTCGAATTAAATCGTCTAAAGAATAAAATTGAAAGTTAAATCCTGCTTTAAAAAAGTTGACGGTTTAAAAAAAATTTTAGTATGATACTGAAAAATAAACATATATTAATTTATCTTATGAAATATGCAATTGTCGAAATAAGTGGAAGACAATTTTGGATTGAAACAGGAAAATACTATGATTTTAATAGAATTCCAACAGAATTAGGAAAACAAATTACCTTTAATCGAGTTTTATTATTAAAGGATGAAGGGAACCTTTTAGTTGGAACACCATACTTAGAAAGTGTGAAAATTAAAGGAAAAATTTTGGAACATTTCCGTGGTAAAAAAACCATTGTGTACAAGATGCGTCCAAAGAAAAAAACACGTAAAAAACAAGGACATCGTCAAGAATTGACACGCGTTTTTGTGGAAGATATTATGATTAACTAATTATTAACACTTATATTTAAAGAGGAGTTTCTTAGAATGGCACATAAAAAAGGGGCTGGAAGTACAAAAAATGGTCGTGATTCCAATGCAAAACGATTAGGAGTAAAACGATTTGGAGGAGAAAAAGTTCGAGCTGGAAATATTTTAATTCGTCAACGGGGAATGAAATTTAAACCAGGTGCAAATGTAGGATGTGGAAAAGATTTTACATTATTTGCGTTAGTCGATGGCACGATTAAGTTTGATTATCAAGAAGGAAAACAAAAACGCGTGAATGTAATTGGATAAGAAATATTATACAAACCTTGAAATGCGAAAAAACCTACTTCAAACTAATTCCTTTAGAGCTAAATATCAAAACTTAATTAATGAAATTAATCTCTTTGAAGATAATCTAAAAACCTTGAGTGACAGTGAGTTACGAGCTAAAAATATTAAGTTAAGACAACAGTATCAAGAGACTCAAAATCTAAATCCATTAATTGCAGAATCCTTTGCTTTAACTCGTGAAGCAAGTCGACGAACGCTTGGATTAAGACACTTTGATGTTCAATTAATTGGTGGTCTTGTTCTAAATGATCAAAAAATTGCTGAAATGAAAACAGGGGAAGGAAAAACATTAGTAGCAACTTTACCTGCTTGTTTAAATGCCCTTACCAATAAAGGAGTTCATATTGTTACAGTCAATGATTATTTAGCAGGTCGGGATCAAACAACCATGGGTCAAATTTATCGTTTTCTAGGATTTGATACCGGGTTAATTCAAAACGACATGACTTCCGTAGAGCGAAAAAAAAATTATAATGCGGACATTACTTATGTCACAAATTATGAATTAACGTTTGATTATTTACGTGATAATATGGCATTAAACTTAAGTGATGTTGTATTACGACCGTTTAATTATTGTATTATCGATGAAGTTGACTCTATTTTAATTGATGAAGCTCAAACTCCATTAATTATCTCAGATAATATGGAAACTTCGGTTGATAAGTATATTATTGCCTCTGAAATTACAAATTATTTAGAAGTTAACATTCATTATAAAGTGGATGAAAAAAATAAAAATGTAATTTTAACGGATCAAGGGAGTAAACAAATTGAACAAATTTTATCAATTCAAGATTTATATGATGTTCGGGATCCTTGGATTCCATACGTTATTAATGCCATTAAAGCCAATGCATTATTTTTAAATAACGTTCATTATATCGTTCAAAATGATCGAATTGTCATTGTGGATGAGTTTACTGGTCGCATTATGCCAGATCGACGTTGGGGAGATGGATTACATCAAGCTATCGAAGCGAAGGAAAAACTCCCAATTCGACAAACAACAGAAACTGCTGCATCAATTACTTATCAAAATTTCTTTTTACTTTATCCGAAGCTATCTGGAATGACGGGAACAGGTAAAACAGCGGAAATTGAATTTGAAAAAATTTATAATTTATCCGTAGAAGAAATTCCGACAGCACGTCCAGCTTTACGTCAAGATCTTCCAGATTTAATTTATAAAGATCAATTTTCAAAATGGAGTGCAATCGCACAAACGTGTAATCAACTTTCCTCTGCAGGCCAACCAATTCTAATTGGAACGACAACGGTTGAAAAATCAGAAATGTTAGCCCAATTATTAAACGAATATAATTTATCCTATCAGTTGTTAAATGCAAAACCAGAAAATGTCCGTCGAGAGTCTGAAATTGTAGCTCAAGCGGGTAAAAAAGGGGCAATTACAATTGCGACAAATATGGCGGGACGCGGAACAGATATTATTCTAGGTGGAAACATTCGTTTTATAGTTCAAAAAGAATTATACGATATTTTGACAATTGCTCGAAATTATGTTTTATCCAAAAAACTTAATATTCTTCAATCTCCCTTAAAATCTAGCTTTAATTCTAGTTCTCAAACTTTTTTAAGCGTTTTATTTTCACTATTATCAGATCAACGATTTTTACAACTTTCGGATATTGATATTTTAAGAATTTTAAGAGAAACAGATAAAGTCTCAATTCCAACAACTTCTTATTTATGCTCTATCAAGTTTTTAATTGATGAATTAAGTCGTCATTATAAAAAATATCAAGAGCAAGAAAACAAAATTGTAAAAAATTTAGGCGGTCTCTATATTATTGGAACAGAACGAAATGATTCCCGACGGGTTGATAATCAATTACGGGGTCGTTGCGCTCGTCAAGGAGATCCTGGGACATCACGCTTTTTCTTAAGTTTAGATGATAATTTACTTCGTCTTTTTGGTGGATCTAAGATTCAAGATTTTATGCAAACACAAATGTTAGATGATTCACCATTGGAATCTAATTTTTTAACCCGAAGTTTAGATTCAGCTCAGGAACGGGTGGAAGAAAGAGCCTACCAACAACGAAAAAATTTATTTGATTATGATGACATTTTAAATAAACAAAGACGAATTATTTATTTTGAACGTCGTTCTATTTTAAACAGTGCTTCGAATCAAAGAAATATTCTCGCGTACGGGGAACAGATTATCACCGATATTCTCTTTGAACTCAAAAAAGAAAAAATTTCAAATCAAGAAATTTTATCGTTATTTGAGAATTTATTTGGAACTGATCTTTCAAAATTTTATACTCAAACCTCGAAATCATTATTGACTGAATTTAATCTGGCCGAATTAAAAACAATTTTATTTAATGAATTTTGGCTAACCTATCAGTCAAAAATCAATGAATTAGAAGTTTATGGAGATAATATTTGTGAAAATTTAGAACGAAGTATTATTCTCATCAATATTGATAAAATTTGGCGCGAACACTTACAACGAATGACTCTTTTACGAGAAGCTGTAGGATGGCGAGGATATGGACAACGCAACCCATTATATGAGTATAAACAAGAAGCTTTTTACTTGTTTGAGGATCGTCAAAAAACATTGCGACATGTAGTTATTTATGATTTGCTACGTGCGTCTATTTTATAAACATTTATTATTATTTTACTAACAGATATGTCAAAAAAAACACTTTCAAATAAGAGTCGTTATGCCGTTTTAAAATTATCAGGCTTTCGAGCACGCATGTCAACGGCTGAAGGTCGTAAAACTATTCGGGCTCGTCGTAAAAAAGGACGTAAAACATTAGCCCTTCGTGGTTAATAAAGAAAAGACTAAAAAAACTTATAAAAATCAATGAATATCCATTCGATTGGGAATTATTGGGATGATCTATCAAAGAATCTCTTATTTTTTCTTTAATAAATCATCTCAATGATTTGGAATATTGAAATATAAGAATACTCTTCAAAACGAGTCTTAGCCCTTTTTTTCCTAGTTTTATTTTTTTATTTCATTCGGATCTTTTTAGTGGAATCAATTGGAAAAATCTGAACTTTTCCAAAATGTTAATTTCCATTCTGTCAAAAAAGTTTTCATAGAATTGGTTTTTTATTTATTAGCTCGTTGAAATAAAAATGATCCTACCTTGTTTTTTCCTTCCTTTAAGAATTTAATCAATAATTTTTTACCTAAACTGAATATAATAATAATTTAATAAACTAATTTTTAGACGAACAATCTTATGAAATTTACTAGTGAATTAGCACTTTTTTTAAAAGCTCGATATCCCATAATTTATATTAATACAATGGAAGAAGATCGAGTAGAATATGTGATTCGAAAGAATATAAAAACAAATTTAAATCGAAGTATTTACAGTTGGGATTTTATTGATGGTTATACAAATAATCCAAACAATCAAGGATTTGGGAAACGCAACCCCTTACAAGCTTTAGAACTTGTGGAACGATTAAATGCTGAGACGCCAGCTCTTTTTTTATTAAAAGATTTTAACCGTTTTTTAACAGATTTATCCATCTCTCGGAAACTCCGCAATATTAGTCGAATTTTGAAATTGCAACCAAAAACTATTATCATTATTGGCTCAGAATTAAATATTCCCAAGGAACTACAAGAGTTAATTACCGTGGTCCAATTTCAATTACCTTTAGAAGAAGAAATTAGTCAAGAATTAAACCGTCTCATTACGTCGTTAAATATTACGGTAGAATCCGAATTATTTGAAAGCTTAACCCGAGCCTGTCAAGGATTATCTTTAGAGCGAATTCGAAGAGTATTATCTAAAATTATTGCGACCTATAAAACGATTGATCATCATAGTATTAGTGTATTATTAAGTGAAAAAAAACAAATTATAAGTCAAACCGAAATTTTAGAATACTGTTCAGTAAATGAAAAAATTTCAAATCTGGGTGGATTAAATAATTTAAAAGATTGGTTAAATAAACGGAAAACAGCCTTTAGTCTTCAAGCTTCCAATTATGGATTACCAACTCCACGAGGATTACTATTAATTGGAATTCAAGGAACTGGAAAATCATTAACCGCGAAAGCCATTGCAAATGATTGGCAGTTACCTTTGTTAAAATTAGATGTTGGAAAACTATTTGGTGGAATTGTCGGGGAATCAGAATCGCGATTACGACAAATGATTGATGTTGCGGAAACAATCTCGCCTTGTATTCTTTGGATTGATGAAATTGATAAAGCTTTTACAAATACTGAAAGTCGAGGTGACAGTGGAACAAGTAATCGAGTTTTAGCTACCTTTATTAGTTGGTTATCGGAAAAAACAAAACCTGTTTTTGTTATTTCAACAGCAAATAATATTGAATTGTTACCTCTTGAAATTCTTCGAAAAGGACGTTTTGATGAAATATTTTTTCTAGATTTACCAAAAAAAGAAGAGCGAGAAGAAATTTTTAAAATTCATTTAAAAGAGTTTCGACCCGATCATTGGAAATCATTTGATTATTCAAAATTAGCCCAACTATCTGAATCTTTTTCTGGAGCCGAAATTAAACAAAGTATCATTGAAGGAATGTATTTAGCATTTTATGAAAAACGAGAAGTGACTACTGATGATATTTGTTTAGCATTAAAGGATTTAATTCCACTAGCAAATTTAGAAAGTAATCAGATGATGGCACTTCAAAATTGGGCATCTTCTGGACAAATTCGTCCTGCATCTTCTAAAACTATCTCTATTTAAACTTACTTTAACTCAAATCATGAAACAAAAAGTTTTTCGAACCTTAGCAGACTTGCGATTTTCTATCTTTATTTTATTATTAATTAGTGCTTGTAGTATTATAGGAACCGTAATTGAGCAAGATCAATCTATTGAAATTTATAAATTGAATTATCCATTAAATACTCCTGTTTTTGGATTTTTGTCGTGGGATTTGATTTTAAAACTAGGTTTAGATCATGTTTATAAAACATGGTGGTTTCTTAGCCTGATTTTCTTATTTGGTTGTAGTTTAACCTTATGTAGTTTTTTACAACAATTACCTTCGTTAAAAATTGCACGCAGATGTCAGTTTTTTAGAACTACAAATCCATTTTACCGTTTGAAAATCTCGACCATTTTAAATCAATTTTCCTTAAATCGGATTTTGAATCAAATTAAACAAAATCAATATTCCATTTTTCATCAAAAAAATATGGTCTATTGTTATAAAGGTTTGATTGGACGAATTGCTCCAATTATTGTCCATTTTAGTATGATTCTTATTTTATTGGGAACAATTATTAGTTCTTTATTTGGCTTTAAAGCCCAAGAAATTGTTCCAAAAACAGAAAGTTTTCATCTTCAAAATATTTTAGCAACCGGTCCATTAACTGTTATTTCTCAATCATCTGCGCGAATTAATGATTTTTGGATTACCTATACACCTACAAAGACAATTTCACAATTTTATTCGGATATTTCTATTTTAGATTCAAAGGGAAGTGAAACCAATCGAAAAACAATCTCAGTCAACTATCCCTTAGTTCAAGATGGAGTTTATTATTATCAAACGGATTGGAACCTCATTGGACTCCGCCTGGAAAATTCAAAACATCAAATTGTAGAATATCCTTTAATTAATGTTTTTGGCAGTTCGGATAAAGTTTGGTTGACATGGATTTCTAATTCGGAACAAAGCCAAAAGGGTCTTCTAGCAATTATAGATAATTTAGAAGGATATTGTTCACTTTACAATAATAACGGTGAATTCTTAGGA